TATGTTGCCTTGACCGGTGTACTAATCCCCTGAATCCGGTACCAACGGGTATCATCCCACCTATAACAACGTTCTCTTTTAGGCCTTTCAACCAATCGATACGACCCCGGAGAGCAGCTTTGGCTAAAACTCGAGCAGTTTCTTGAAAACTCGCTTCGGATATGAAACTTTGAGTATTCAAAGATGTCCGCGTTATTCCCAATAGGATGGCCCTGTAACAGATCGATTCTTCCAAAGCGCGCCCCGTCCGTTCCGCTCGCAACAATCCAATGAGTTCTCCGGGTAAAAAAACATTAGACATTCCATCCTCTGAAACCAACACTTTTGATGTTATTTGGCGTACAATAATTTCTATATGCCTATTATGGATTTGCACCCCCTGGGATCGATAAACCTTTTGGATCTTATTAACCAAAGATATACGACTTTGCGCTATAGTTAGCTCAGCACCAATCAAGAATCCCCAAGGAATTCCAAGAATTCTTGTTATATGCTCGTTCCAACTCTCAACTCTTTTTTCTAGGTTCATCGATATTGAATCAACCGAACGCACTTCTAACACTTGTTCCACTTTTGGAAGACCCTGCGTTATATCACCGGATCTCGATTTTTCATATATAAATGTAACTAATGTATCTCCGTCGTAAAGGATTTCTCCATAATGTCCATGAACAGTTGCTCCTGGAGTGGCCAAATAAGGTTTAGCAGATCTTATTACTACAGAGTCAAGTTGAACAATCAAAACTTGACCCGATCTTAGGTATGGTCCGGTTTTGGCTATACATAAATTTTCGCAAATAAACTGTCCAAGACTCATTATTGTAGATATTTCTTCACAAGAATTATGATAATTCTTGTGAGGGAGAAAATACCAATTCAAATTGAATGAATTCAAAACGATGTTACTGCATGGATCAGGATTATAAATCCTCCCGCTTTCATCCATTAAATAATATTTAAGTACTTGAAAAGTCTGTTTTAAATTTTCAAGTTGCAAATATTTAGTTACCAAAAACGGATTATGAGTTATAAAATAGTAAAATGAATAAAAATTCACAATTTGAAGGGCTGTTCCTAAAGGGCCGAGTGCACTCCTAATTTGAATTGTAGCATCTTTTTTAATTGATTCTTTTATCACATTGTGAGATTTTACATCAGTGAATGGACCCATTTGAAAACAATTAGATGAGGACAAAATTATCAAAGACGGACATTCGTTATTTTTATTTAATAAGGCGCGAATAGTTCCGTGATTTTGCCTAGGTGATTGTTTCATCCTTGGCTTGGAATAAAAGGGGTTGATATTAGTGTGATCTGATACATCAGAGATCAATCCTGAGCCTGACGGATCATTCCTTTTTCTCGGATACAAAATAGGGGATTTCACTAAGTCGATTCTTAAGAAATCTCGAATCAGACCTTTTGCCCTTACTTCAACAAAGGAAGCGTGGGCCTCCTCGGCAGAAGAACGTTTTTTGTCTTGGTCCCAATTCAAAATTAAAGAAGTCCGAACTAATTGAATACTTGTGTCAGAAATTTCCCGAATTGGTTTGCTATTTCCGTAAACAATATAATTGACAACTTGAAGTTGCATATTATCCTTTTCTTGGAACAGATCAGGAGGGAAGAGTGTTGCGAAATTTATACCGTCCGCTATTTCATATGTCACTACAGGTCGAACTAAAACAAAATACTTTTTCTTAGTAGGTGTGATCCTTTGGACATAGATCCAATTTTTCAATTTTTTGGATTCCTTAGAATTTGTTTTTCCTGTTCCTGGCGGTATCAAGATGCCACTGTGTCGGGATATCTTATCTGTCTCTCCGGGAAAATGGATATTTCCAGAAAAGATTTTCAGTTCAATCCTTTTTTTTTTTCTCTCCACTCGGACTAATCCGCCCGCTCTGCTTCTTGTATTTAAAGCGATTCGCGTATCTACTCCAATCAGACTATTGTTCCGTACCATTATCGAAGAAGATTCTGGTAAAATATGTACTTCTTCGGGAATGAAAAAGAATCGATCTATTGTCATTTTGTATTTTGGCTTAAATTCTTTGATTCCGCGATAATCAATCAAATCCTCTTTTTTAACGATTGAATGCATCCCCATAGTCCCATATTTAGTAATTCCTGAACTGTTTCTTCGGTATCGAGGATCATCAAAAAAAGCAAGGATACTCTTTTTCCGGAAAATACCATTTATGGGTAGTTCAATCGAAATACCTGAAAGAGGTATTAGTTCTTTCTCTCGTTCTTGAATCGATTGGACTGGAATGACAAATCGATTTCTTCTCCTTTTTGCCAATAAATCAGAATTCTCGCGTAGAATCGAAGGATATATGAGATTACAATCAACAGTACATACGATTCGAGTCATTTCTGAATAATAAGGACTCCTATCTTCTTTTTTTTTACCAGAAAAATCAGAACTAAATAATTTGTATCTGGTTTGATCATTATTCGCTGAGAGACTAGAAAGATATCTTCGTTCTCTTTCTGT